AGTTCTACCTACTATTGGATTTGAACCAATGACTCCCGCCGTATGAAAGCAATACTCTAACCGCTGGGTTAAGTAGGTCGTTTATCATCACAAAGAGAAACAAAATAGACCCGTCACATCGATGGATTATAGATGGAATCTTACTTCTAAGCAATACCTGTCTTTCGCAGGAAACAGAAACAGATAGGGATCCATCATGTTGGATCATGGAATATTCATCTTGACAAGAAATTCTATATAGATTAAAATATTTATCACAAACAAAAGGGCTGTAGCTCAGTTAGGTAGAGCACCTCGTTTACACGCGCGCCAATGTTTTTTCAGAGGAGTCCATCATGCAATCAACAGAATTTCTCTTATTGAGTTGTTGAGTTGAGAAATTTATGTCTTACTCCATGGATTCGAGGGAACAAGAGAACAATAGCCTGACAAATATTTGATTGGTCCAATTCCGGTGCCATTTTAGGCGCTAAAAAGAACCCGCCATAGATTTGATAATTGATAAGGTGAATACCCAGTCCATTCAATGCTAGGCATAATGAGTACAAGGACCTCAAAAAAAATCTCTTTTCGTCCTATGAACTTTAAGGTGTATGAAGTTTCATATTTGACGCTTTGGGCAGAGCGATAGAGACTCCATTTAACTTAAATTCACTTAGGTTGATCTAGGCCAGAGGCAGACCTACGTCAAGGTAATTCTTCTTTGAAACACTTTGGTATTGCTCCTGGACAGAAATACAAATACTAAATCAGAGCACGTGGAGCCATCTCGGTATCTTTCTGTGAAGAAAAAAATGGCGGACTAGCTGATATCTATATCAGTTGATGAAAGAGCCCAATGCAAAAAAAAAATGCATGTTGGGTCTTTGAAACAGTTCGAATCATTTCGGTACTAATAAGTTTGATCTGTTTTACCGAGAAGGTCTACGGTTCGAGTCCGTATAGCCCTAATTTTGGAATTCTTTTTTTTTTTTTCAATGAATTGGTCTGGTCTTAATTAAATCCATTAGTGTTTGCATCCTTTCGATTTCCGTGAGTTGGTTTTAGCATTTGGTCTGTTGAATCGTCGGCTAACGCGCGATTCCATTAGAAATCTCTTCTATAGATCAGAGCATTTACGATTCATTCGGCTGATTCTGTCACTGTGCTGCGCCCCAGTGTATAGGTTTGCTTCAAAATCAAGATTTTTACTGATATGAAACCTAACCCATTAGTTTGTCTTACTAGTAGTTGATCTTACTAGGTATTATTCTTATTTGATTAATATCCAGTCATTTCGGACCCATTTTGAGTACTAAAGATCGGTTTTTAGAATGATTCTTTCAAGTTTCAAGACTTCGCGCTCGAATTTCATAACTCAATTTTATTTTTTTGGGCGCAAGTCGAGCATAGTATAGGTTCAAATTTTGGGATAGGAATCTATGAGTTGTTATATGCAAGAGTTCCTTGCAATTAACCCAGTGAATCAAATCTATTCAATCTTGGACAAGGAAAGATAATAGATAGAATCGATCAATGCACTCTGCTTCCATATCTAATCAATAGAAGCAATAATTTTTTATCTGGATCTTAATGAAAAGAATATACCAATACCTTTTGATTGAATTAGATTCATATTATTAATATTAATAAAAATCAATTTAGTTAATTATTTATTTAGTTAATTATTTATATTAATATTATTTGATAATAATATCTTAATAATACATCTTAATAACATTTGGTCTTTATTTTATTCATATTAATATATAAATTATATAATTCTAAATATGAATAAATGAAAATATGAATAAAATCAAAATTATTATTAATTATTTAGAATTTTGATTTGAATGAATGTCCTTTCTTTAGTTTAGAGAGACCCTGGGCGCAGTAAAAGCAAGAGAGTCTGATTTGTATTGTATAAGAACAGGATATGTCTATACCATATAAAAATAGAATTGAAAATAGAATTTCAGTAAGTGTAAATAGGATATTCTATTTGATGAATCTTGAAACGCGGCAAGACCACAGCAAAAAAAAAAACTAGGCAATTCAATGAAAATTAATTGTTTTTTGACTTAATTTTTGGATGAATTCACAATTACAATTTGAATCGACTAATCTGATATATTTTTCTGATATATTTTCCACATTCATAGGAGTGCATCTATGTTTCTGCTTCACGAATATGACATTTTCTGGGCATTTCTAATAATATCAAGTGTTATCCCTATTTTGGCATTTCTAATTTCCGGAGTTTTGGCCCCAATTAGTGAAGGACCAGAAAAACTTTCTAGTTACGAATCGGGTATAGAACCAATGGGCGATGCTTGGTTACAATTCCGAATCCGTTATTATATGTTTGCTCTAGTTTTTGTTGTTTTTGATGTTGAAACGGTTTTTCTTTATCCATGGGCGATGAGTTTCGATGTATTGGGTGTATCTGTATTTATAGAAGCTTTAATTTTTGTGCTTATCCTAATTGTTGGTTCAGTTTATGCATGGCGAAAAGGGGCAT